GGCAAAAGGTTGTTGGTTGTTAGGGTTGCAGGCAGAAACTTCTGCTTCGCGCAGCAGAAGTTCCCTTCTGCAAACAACTTTAAAAGGGTAATTCTGCCTGCGAAAGTTGGACCAAGATAGGTTCTTCGCGCAGCGGAGAACCTATAAAAGTTACTGTTGTTTCGAAGACTGTGGCACTGCAGAAGTTCCTCGGAGAACCCCTGCGCTCGGTCAAGGTATGTGCCTTGGATAAGACCAGTTGCCGGCCCTCATTCAAAGTGGTGCCGCACGAATGTTCAGGCCCCGTGCCACTTGCCAGAAGTGGCCAGGTTTAGAAGTCCTCGGATCCCTTGGATCCCAGAGCAGAGGAGTAGTGGCGAGGGAAGAAAGGAGGATGGAAAACCACGTTCGACTTGCATGTGTTAAGCATATCGCTAGCGTTCATTCTGAGCCAGGATCAAACTCGGTTTTTTGGGTACCGGTGCGGTTCCGGATGAAGACTGACTGAATCATAAATACGAGAATTGGTTTGACTCGATGCCCATACTTCCGAGCCGAGCGAGAGCCACTGAGATATAGAAGCGATTGAATCCAGAGGTATGTTTGGAGGTTGGTTTGTAAGCTGGTGCAGCCTCTGTGGCCTATGCACCAGAATTGCAGTGGGGAAGAAGCAGGCAGGCTTCAACAAATAAATTATAAAGTAAAGCAGTCCGCAACAAAGCGAACTTTTTGCTTGCTTGCTTGCTTGCTTGCTTGCTTGCTTGCCCCCTTTTCCCAGCCAAGCCCAGCCCACCCCAGCCGAGGTATGTATGAAAGCCGGTCCCAAGTCGTCTTAGCCCTATCCCAGCTGGGCAGTTTTGGTCCCGGGTTAAGGTTCACTTCTAAACCCCGTGCCAGCCAAAAAGAACCAAAAGCGCTTGCTTTCTGAGCGCAGGGGAAGGGGGGCCGACCCCCCATCTTTTGCTTGCCGGGGGTACCTCTCTCACTATCCTTTGTGCCGGGGTTGAAGGGCTGCGTTAGGCTGCAACTTTAAAGATCGGTGCCCGATTCCCAGATGGCAGTTGGCTGTTGGTCATGCTTGTTGGCTTAGCTATCGAACTCACCGTTCCCCCAGCGCCAGCCGATGGCTTGCTTGCAAGCAGAAGTTGCCAGCCAAAGAAGTTCTGTTAAAAAGCAAGCCGCCAAAACTGACTGAGCAGCCCGCCCAAGCAGCCCATAACTTAACTTCGCGCGCGCGGGGTGCTTGCTTAAATGCCGTGCCGTTTCCAGAAGTTGTTTGAATGAGGTTTGCAGAAGGTTGGCGAGCCAGGAGTTGGGGCTGCGGGGGAAGCAGAAGAACTTCCCACCTCTTCCCCAGGTATGTGCCTTTACCGAGGGGTTCTCCTCACAAACTTCAGAGGGATATAAGAGAGAGGAACGGCCCTGCGCTCGGTCAAGGTATGTGCCTTCTGCAACTGTATGTGCAGAAGGGTGTAAGTTCTCCTCCCCCGCGAGAACTTCCAACCTTTTCCCCTGCGTTGGCAGAAGGTTGGAAGTTCTTGACCGAGCACCGGGGAAGGGAAGTTCCAGGGAAGGGAAGGGAAGGGAAGGGAAGGGAAGGGTAACTTTTCCCCACAAACAACCAACCTTCAGAGTAATATAAGAGGGAGGTGGCAGGGCCTGCCTTTTCTCCGTGCCAGCCTACAAGCCAGCCTTTTTGGGTCCTGGCACGGGGGAAAGCTGCGCTCAGATTCAAACAACCAACAACCTTTTGCAACCCTTCTGCACACCTTGGATCCAACAACAAACAACCCTTCTGCCGAGCTTCTGCCGAAGTTACAAAGGTAGGCTGGCACGGATTGCCTGCCAACCGCTTCCCCCGCCAACCCGCACAAACAACCAACCGCCACTTTTTTTTAAAGTGGCTTTCCCGCAAACCAACTGTTAACCTGCATACCAGGTATGTGCAGAAGGTTGTTTGTTTTCCGAGCGCAGGTATGTGCAGAAGGGTGGCGTGTTCTCCGAGCGCAGCGAGCAGAAGTTATTTCCCCCTGCGGGAATAGGTGGCAACCCGGGGGAAGCTGTTGGGTTAGCAGCTGGTTGTAATACCTTTACCGAGCGCAGGTCTTCCCCCAGAGGTGGCAGGGTGTTTGAACTTCTGCGCAGCTTTCCCCTCCCCTCCCCTCCCCTCCCCTCCCCCGTGCGGGGGCTTTGAAGCGGCACGGACCTTTGGCACGAATAGCAACAAACAACCAACCAAACAACAAACCTTCTGCGCCAAACCGCAAGCAACTTTAAAGAAACTAACTTCCAACTTGCTTGCTTTCATTGGCACTCACAGCAACCTTTTGCACGAATGAAAGCAAAACAGTGTGAGATCTGTCCCACAACTGCGTGAAGGGGAAGAAGCTGGCTGCTTTTGCCCGACTGGACGGACGCACTCATTCGTAGTGGCACGGAGAACTTCGTGCAACCTCGTGCTAAGATTCTATAAAAAGTGGCAAGCAAGCCGAGAAGCCAAGCCAGCCTTTTGTTCCGATTAGGCACTGAGACCAAGCTACTCCGCTCCGGGGCGATTCAGCTATGGGAGATCGATCTCATGGGTCCCGGGACAGCCTTAGGTATGTGCAGAAGTTTTCCGAGCGCAGGGGAAGAGGTGGCAGGGGAGTGTGGATTGAAAGCCAAGGGGATCCAAGTTAGAAGTAGCGCTTTCTCGACCCCGGAGCAGGGCAGAAGTAGCGCCGTCTCCGCGAATTCCTTCACTTCGCTGCGCATTACCCGAGTGGAGGTCTTCCCCAAAAAAAAGGTTGCAGCCTTTTTATAGTTCTTCTGCAAGAAGCAGATCTTTGTTTGCAGCCAGCAAAAAGTCCCCGGCCCCCCTGCTTGCTTTTCCCGCTGCGCATTACCCTTTTTGGAGGCAAAAAGAGAGTTGGTTGGGTGGGTTGCAGGCAGTTAGCTTGCGGTGTTGCAGGCAGGTGAACAACCCAACCCTTCTGGGCGGTTGTTTGAACAGAAGTTCTTCTGCTGCGCTCAGAACTAACTCTTTTTTTGTTCACACCTTAAAAGTTAATAAATAAAGAAAGAAAGCAAGCAAGCAAGCAAGAGGCACGGCACGGCTTTATATAGAGAAAGCCAAGTTAGAAGTAGCGCTTTCAATCCACCCTCTATATACGTGATTGACCTTTAAAAGCAAGCAAGCAAGCAAGCAAGCAAGCAAGCAAGCAAGCAAGCAAGCAAGCAAGCAAGCAAGCAAGCAAGCAAGCAAGCAAGCAAGCAAGCAAAAGTCTTGGTCAATCACGGAGCAGCCAGGCCAGCTTTATATAGAGAAAGCGCGACTTCTAACCACCCACCTTGGAAGTTAGTTTCAATCCGGGGGGGCCACCTGGCTGAAACAGCAACCAACTCCGTGCAAGCCTACCTTTGTAACTTTTTGGGCCAACTCCTCGGGGAAGCGCCACGAAGAACCCTTTTGCACGAATGAACCGGTATCCCTGAAGCACTTCTAAAAGTGCGTGCAAAAGTATCATTCGAACCTTAAAGGTTGGTTGTTCGGCAAGCCCAAAAAGTTACAAAGGTAGGCTGGCACGGGGGAAAACAACCAACCTTTTCGGCCACTTCGAATGAGTGCAGATAGGAGGGATCCAAGTCCAGGGTCAAACTTGGATCCCGACGTGGGGGAAAAGGAGGGAGAGTGGGACAACTTGGATCCCGACAACTCGGATCCCAAAGGTCTTACCTTTACCGAGCGCAGGGGTTCTCCCCTCCCCTCCGAGGCTTTAGAAGGTCTTACCCTTACCGAGCGCAGGGGTTCTCCCCTCCCCTCCCCTCCCCTCCCCTCCCCTCCCCTCCGAGGCTTTAGAAGGTCTTACCCTTACCGAGCGCAGGGGAAGAGGTGAAGGGTTCTTCGTGCCACAGTTTTCGTGGCCTTCCCCCGTTTGCAAAAGTGCAAAAGTTTCATTCGTGCCACTGGGGTGCCACAGTTCTCGTGGCCAAACAAACTCATTCCCTCATTCTTCGTGGCCCCAAAGGTTGTTGCACGAATGAAAGCAGCCAACCCACAAACTCATTCTATAAAAAGTGGCAAGCAAGCAAAAGCCAAAAGGTTGGTTGTTCTTCGTGCCCAGGGGAAAAGGTTGTTTGAATGAGGGCCAATGAGGGAAGGAGGGAGAGTGGCTCCTTGGATCCCGACAACTTTTAACACCGCACGGATTTAAAGCAACTGGATCCAAGGACGGATTTCCAAAAGTCCTGAGCGCAGCGAAGAACTTCTTGTGCCACTTCGAATTTTAACGGGCCAATGAGAGGTTAGGTTTTTGTTGGCCTGAAAGGTTGGTTGTTGATCCGTGCCTACCTTTGTAAGCGTGATAGAAGTGTGGCAAGTGTGGCAAGTCGGGATCCAAGGATTTCCAAAAGCAGAAGCAGAAGTTTTCGCAGCGAAGAAAGAAACTTCTGCTTTGTGTTCTTGACGGATTTCCAACACGCACGCACGCACGCTTTAAGTGCAAAAAAGAGTTCTGAGCGCAGCTACCGTTAAGGAACCACTCTCCAAGTTCTCGCGGGGCTCGGGAAACACCCTTCTGCACATACAGTTGCAGAAGGCACATACCTTGACCGAGCGCAGGGGAAGAGGTGGGAAGTTCTTCTGCTTCCCCCGCAGCCCCAACTCCTGGCTCGGTCAAGAACTTCCAAACAACCTTCTGCCTCCCTCTTATATTACTCTGAAGGTTGGTTGTTTGTGGGGAAAAGGTTCCCTCATTCTTTGAAAGTGCAACGGCCTGGCCGAAAAGTCCCGTGCCTACCTTTGTAATTTCGAAACTCTTCGTGCAGAAGGGTTGCAAGTTTCAAGTTGGTTGCAGAGCAGAGCAGACAGTTGTTCCAAGGACCAAGAACTTCTGCGGGTTGTTCTTCGCGCAGGGGAATAAGTTCAGGTGTGCAGAAGGGTTGCAAAAGGTTGTTGGTTGTTTGAATCTTCGCGCAGCGAAGCAGAAGTTCACACAAACAACCCTTCTGCTTTCCAACAACCAACCAGAAGGTCACCTGCCTGCAACACCGCTTTTTGGACGCAGGGGAAAAGGTTGGGTTGGGTTGGGTTGGGTTGGGAACTTCTGCTTCGCGCAGCGAAGAACTTCTGCTTCCAAAAAGAGAGTTAGTTCTGAGCGCACCCACAACTTTTTGGGGAAGACCTCCAAAAAAATGCGCAGCGAAGCAGAAGTTCACACAAACAACCCTTCTGCTTTCAAACAACCAACCAGAAGGTCACCTGCCTGCAACACCGCTTTTTGGACTTCCAAAAAGCAGGCAGAAGGTTGGTTGTTTGAAAGCAGAAGAACTTCTGCTTCTGAGCGCAGCAGAAGGACTTCTGGTTTCAAACAACCAGAAGGTCACCTGCCTGCAACACCGCAAACAACACCCCCCTCCTGCCACCTCTGGAAACCCCTGCGCTCGGTCAAGAACTTCCAAACAACCTTCTGCAACCCGGACCGAAAGGGGGCGGGCGGCTGATCTTCTGCAAGAAGTTCTTCGCGCAGCCCCCACGCTTTCTTTTTGGACCTCCCAACTTTAAAGCTAGCTTTAAAGTAAGTTGGGAAGAGCTTCGCGCAGCGGGGAAGAGCAAGAAAGATCCCTTTTTTTAGGACCAAGAAAGGGGCGGGCGGAAGTTAGTCTCTTCTGCTTCCAAAAGAACGCGCAGCAGAAGTTAGTTTCTTCTGCAAGAAAGCTTGCTCCCAACTTTCGAACTTTCTTTCGAACTTTCTTTCTTTTTGGGAAGAGCTTCTCCTTCACCCGCGCAGGGGGAAGGGGTGGAAAAGAACTTCTGCTTTCAAACAACCAGAAGGTCACCTGCCTGCAACACCGCAAACAACACCCCCACTCCTGCCACCTCTGGAAACCCCTGCGCTCGGTCAAGAACTTCCAAACAACCTTCTGCAACCAGGGGAAAAGGTTGGACGGATTTCAAAAAAAGAGTGCAACTTCTGCGGTTTGGTTGGGTTGGGTTGAAAGTTGGTTTCGCAGCTACCGTGAAGGTGTCCCACTCTCCCTCATTCCCTCATTCAAACGGCCTTTTCCCCTGGGCACGAAGTTAAGCTTTACGGGTTTTACCAGGCTTAGTTCTCCTACTTCAGAGGAATATAAGGGGACACTCTTAAGTAAGACCGGGGCGGTGACTGGGAAGAGGCTGTCACCTGGACGGCCTGGGAAAAGCCAAAGTTCGCCCTGTCACGCTAAAGATTTCGTGAAAAAGAGGGCCAGCACTTCCCCATTGTTCGACACGCCTGTTATTGATACCTACGTAGACCACCAAAAAAGATCGGTCGAAGTCGGGGTTTAGGTTGCCCTTTCGTGAATGGGACACGTGGATGGAAAGCATACGGGTTGTATCATACTTGTGATGGTACCAAGCAGTCTTAGTGGAGCAATGACCTATGTAAGCAATCACCTGTGAATGGTACCAAGCAGTATGGTGTGAAGTCATCCACCCGGCAATCCAATCCGAAGGTTATCTTCTCTCTGTTCTCTCCTCTCCGGGCATCACGGAATACTTTTTCTGATAAGAGCAGTTAAGAACTTAACTGCTGGACAAATAATAGCCATTACTTAAAGGCTGCACTTCGCCGGCAAGGAGCAACAACTGAACCGGGACTACCTACTGCGCGACGAGGCTGGGGAACTCCAGTCATGTTACCAATTACCCCAGGATGCGAAATCTTAGAGAACTGCACTATACAGGCAACCACATAGATATAGAGATGTCTCTATATATCTACATATATCGATAGATATATAGCATCTATATAGATATATAGCATAGATATATCCGGAGCCTAGATGGCTGGCCCCCCGGACCGGAGCCCTGGCACTTCGTGCCACTATAAAAGTGGCAAGCAAGCAACTTCTGCCCAATGAGTGCAGAAGTTGCTTGCAGAAGGTTCTTTCCCCCGTGCCTACCTGAACTTATTCCCCTGCGCGAAGCAGAAGTTCCAACCCGCCCAACAAGAACTTCGCTGCGCGAAGCAGAAGTTCCAACCAAACTTCTGCCGGCAAACCCTTTGTAAGTAATTTCAGTGGCACAAACAAACAACTTTACCTTATTCCCACGTGCCACTGAAAGTTACTTACTTTTCGTGCGCAGGGGAAAAGTTGCTATCCGTGCCAGCCTACCTTAAAGGGTGTTCTTCGCTGCGAAAGCAGCCGAGCCGTTGGTTGGCACTCTTTTTTTGCCTTCACGTAGCTGCGCGGAGAACCAGCCAACCACCCAGGCAGAAGTTCCTCTTCCCCTGCGCTCGGTAAAGGTATTACCTTTGTAAGTTTCGAATGAGTGCGCAGGGGAAAAGTTGCTATCCGCCTACCTTTGTAAGTAATTTCAGTGGCCGAATTGTAGGGTGTTTCGCTTACAAAGGTAGGCACGGGTGTGGGAAACAACCTGGCACGGCCAGGCCATCTTTTAGGACAGATTTCAACAACTTCAACTTCAACTTCAACTTCTTAGTTCTGAGCGTAGCGAAGCAGAAGATCTTGCACGGATAGCAACTTTTCCCCTGCGCACGAAAAGGCAGGTAGGCACGGACCTTTGGCACGAATCAACAGTTTGCCAAACAAACTCATTGGCCCTCAGACCCGGCAGATGTGCAACCACCCTCTCCTTCCCCAGCTTCTGCCGGCTGGTTACCAAAGGCACATACCTTGACCGAGCGCAGGGGAAGAGGAACTTCTGCGGGGGAGGCCCCGGCTAAAGAGTAAAGGTTCTTTAGCCCCTCCCCTCCCCTTACAAGTTGGGAATCGACGTCTAACGCGTTTAGTGGGGCGTATCTTACCCCAAGATGAAGGGTGGTTCAATCAATATGAGGCAGAAGTTCTTGACCGAGCGCAGGTTTTCCCCCAGAGGGAGTTCTTTACCGAGCCAGGAGTTGGGGCTGCGGGGGAAGCAGAAGAACTTCCCACCTCTTACCCAGGTATGTGCCTTTACCGAGGGGTTCTCCTCACAAACTTCAGAGGGATATAAGAGAGAGGAACGGCCCTGCGCTCGGTCAAGGTATGTGCCTTCTGCAACTGTATGTGCAGAAGTTCTCCGAGCCCCGCGAGGTTAAGGGGAAGGGCGGGCGGGGCGGAAGTTACTCGCGAAAGGCGCTTCCCCCGGCACAACCGTTAACAATTAATTCATACAGCCCAAGGCCAAGGAAGCCAAGTAGTAGGTTTTTCCTTATCCCGGTTGATGATACATCCATTTAAAACGGGTCCGTATTAGCCTTCTCAGTCGGTGGAGCAGTGGACTGTTAATCCATAGGTCGCAAGTTCGAGTCTTGCATCCGAGATACCAAATGACTTTTCACATATAACTATGATGGATGTGAAATTAGTAGGCCAATGACACAATCGTGTAGGTCGGTGCTAGAGCGAGCGAAAATAGAACCGGCTTAGTATGGGGAACCTGAGTGTGAGGCTCCTCGAAGGCTGGCTGCTTTATCCCCAACTTCGTCCCCGTCTCGAATCTGTTCATTTTCATTTCCTTCTCAACCGACCGACATCGAATCAATTCTTTTGGTTTGTGTGTCGATCCGAGCGAGCTGGCAGCCAGGATAAGTACGATGATTGTCAGGTTTTTGGCTTTTGCATCTATATACGATTGATGATTTCCAGATTGTTTTTTTGCTTAGGCTTCAACTGAGTACGAGATTTCCAAATCTTTAATAGGATGTCAATCCTTTGGGTCTTCTTTTTCCGAGCCGGGCTCTTCCCCGGGGCTTGGCGGGGAAAAAGTGCGAAACACCTTTATATATAGGTAAATTCGCACCCATCTTTTTTTTTAAGTGCGATGTCACTTTGGTACAAGTGCGAACAACTTGAACTTCGTGCAAGCACTTTTTCCTCAACCTTTGAACTTTTTTAAGTGGGGAAGTGCGTGCATCTTGATCCAATATTTTCAAATAACCTAAAAAGGGTTCGTCTTTTCTAAGTTGTGATGCCTTTTTCACGTCTAACACTCAACCACAGGTATGTGCAGAAGTTCTCCGAGCGCAGGGGTTTGAAGAGTTTAAGGGACCGGCCAACCTACTACAACCTTTGAAACCAACCGAGAGACCAGCCGGAAGATTATGTATGTTGTGGTCTCATATCGGCTCGGCAAGGCCTAGGTATTCGCTGTTTGCGTGAATTTTCGGCAGGCAGGCGGTTAACTATTGGATAGATAAGTATGGTACGTATATTGGTGCCAGAAACAAACAACCTTTTTCCGAACTAACCGAAGATGATTATCAAGTTCCGAAACTTGGAAAGTTAGGCGGAAGACGGTAAGACGACCGAACTCGACGAAGGAGGAGGGCACGCACTAGGAGAACCCAAGTTTAGCTCTCGACCGAAGTGTCATCTGCTCCTCCCCGCCAACAAAGCTTTAGAAGAAAGAGGCGAGCAAAGCGATCAAGGCAAGGGCCAAGAAGGGTTGGCGGGTTTACCGGACCTCCAGAAGGTTGGTTGGCTGGTTCTTCGCGTAGCGAAGTTCTTGTTGGGCCAAGAAGGAAGGTTGGGTTGGGAACCAGAAGGGTGTTCTCCGCGTAGCGGAGTTCTTGTTGGCGTGTTGAATCTGAGCGCAGCGGATAACTTCTGCCGATTTCCAGAAGGTTGTTTGGTGTGAACTTCTGCTTCTTCTTCTTCCCCTTCCCCCCGCGCAGGGGAATAAGTTCAGGATCGAAATATATTTATGTAGGGAGCATGGCCTACGGTCTCGAGCGAGCGTTCAGTCTCTGGAATATGCATCTTTGCCTCCCTGCCGGCTACGACGCGAGAAAAGATATGGAGAACCAAGAGTAGAAAGCGAAGCGATTAACCAGCGCTACAACGCGTTAACCACTAACTACCGAAAAATACAGAGAGCATTATCGATAGCGGCTATAGAAGGGAATGACCGTGAACCAACGAATGGACCTTACCACGCTACAATAGAGATTATCTCGGCTCAGCAGCAACCAACTTAAGCGCGCGCTTTTCGAGCGAGCGGCCAGCCAGCCTTCGCTTCGCTGCGCTCATAACACTTAAGAAGTTGGTTGTTGAAATCCGTCCTTTATGGCTAGCACTCCCGTACTCAGAGGAATATAAGAGGTATGGCGAGTGGATGGCCTTTAAGGTGGTGGGCTTTCCCCCAACCGGATTGAAAGCGCTTCTTGTAGCGATTTCCCTCACCTCACCCCAGCAACGTGTGATTGAAAGCGTGGAGCGCTCGGTCTTCCCCTCGCACGCACGTGCCGGACCGTAAACCGGCCATCCACGAATCCTCAAACCGTAAGGCCATCCACTCGACCAATACCCCTTTATTTATTATGGCTAGCACGGTTTAATCCCCGATTTCTACCTGCCATCCACAACTTGGATCCCTGCCATCCACTCTCCCTCCGCAGAAGTTATCTTCCCCTGCGCTCGGTCAAGAACTTCCAACCTTCTGCAAAACTGGTTATTCGAAGAACCGGCTCTAGTGGTCTAGTTGGCCCGTACCCCGTAGGCCTTTCGGAGAGGCTGCTTTTAGTGAAGGCCACACCGTTAAGCTGGACTGCTAGCTAGAATGCTTTGTCTTTGATGGGGAGCGTAGCAGTGCGGGTTCTCCCAATAAAGAATTGAATCCGTTATTGTGCGTGCTGTTTTCCGAGCCCTTACTTTAGAAGTGTTCGAATTATAGGTGAAATTGCACACCCAACTTGAAAGAGACGAGACGGGATGCGGAGTCGAACCGCAACCTTTTGAACAGATGCCGAACTGTTAAGTCCCCCTTTCCTAACGAAATCCCGTATACGAGTAAAAGGGGGGGCGGGAGAAGTCCACTCACTCCCTAATACCCGCTTTGGGGTCCGGACTAAGTTCCTTATCGACCCCGCTTTAAAAAACTAAAACGAAAGACGAGATTGGCAAAGTCGGGATCCAGGTTGTCCCACTCTCCCTCCTTTTACGGGTGCCGATTTATTGTATCGTCGGCACTTTAAAAGTTGTATAATCCGGCTTCTGCTTGTTCCCTCAGGAATGGGCGTGATGGCAAACAAACAAACAAACAAACCCTTTATGCGTGCGTGCGTGCGATAAAAACACGTATGGGCCAGTTAGCCAATAGTCACGTAAGGTGCCTCCACTGGTTGACATCCAATCCAACCTAACGGTAAGCGATCAGCTATTTATCCGACCAAAACCCTACCTAAATTCGGTCCGAGGGACACCCACCCACCCGGCCAAGGGGGTTGTTTTAGGGAGAGATTGATTGGCTCCTAAAGCTAGGTTCCTTACCTATGATATAGTAGTCCTATCTATCCACTTCTCCAAACACAATATCTTGAGTCCCGATGATGGTTACCACATCTGCTGGCATGTGATGTTTGGACATAAAATCGAGCCCTTGTGAATGAGCAAAGCCGGGTGCTCTTATTTTACGACGATAAGGACGATTGGTTCCATTACTGACTGGAAACACACCAAATTCTCCTTTAGGTGCTTCAACTGCGGTATGGGTAGGAGAAGCTGGTACGGAAAAACCTTCCGTATAAATCTTAGAATGATGAATTAAAGTAGAGTAGACATCTGATCCAGACCGTGGTTATTCAGTTAGTCCGTATTGGACAAGAAGCTTGCTTCTGCTCTCTCTTAGAATCATATTTCTCTCTCCGAACCTTACGTGATAGTTTCCCATCATAAGGCTCTCTATCTGTAGATTAAGCCATTTTACCAGTCGGACAAGAAGCGTTCTTTGTTCAGAACTCGGTTGACCATTGTGTCAGTCCTGATGATGCTTAGCACATAGCTGGTTTCAAACAACCAACCAAACAACAAACCTTCTGCCTGCTTTTTGGGGAATACCTCCATCTTCGCGCAGCGAAGAGACTTCTGCACACCACACTTTTTGGACTTCCAAAAAAAAAGCAGGCAGAAGGTTTGTTGTTTGGTTGGTTGTTTGAAACTTCTGCCAAAATCTCGCAGCAGAAGTCTCTTCTGCAACCTTTTGGATTGGAACCAAGAAGTTAGTCTCTTCTGCTTCCAAAAGAACGCGCAGCAGAAGATCTCTGCTTTCAAACAACCTTCTGCACACTTTTTGGACCAAGAAAGGCAAGGTTGTTGAATCTTCGCGCAGCGAAGAACTTCTGCCAAGAAGGTTGAATCTTCGCGAAGAAACTTCTGCAACCAACCTTTTTGGACCAAGAAGTTAGTCTCTTCTGCTTCCAAGAGAACGCGCAGCAGAAGATCTCTGCTTTCAAACAATCTTCTGCACACTTTTTGGACTTCCAAAAAGCAGAAGTTTCTGCGCTCATATTTGTTCACACCTTTGGGGTGGGGTGGCCGAAAAGTTTCGCTTACAAAGGTAGGCTGGCACGGGGGAAAAACAACCAACCTTTTGGGCACTCCTTGGATAAGGTGGGAGAGTGTCCCTTTTTAAGGGAGGGGGGCTGGGTATCACGGGGATCCGAGTTGTCGGTCTTCCCGAGTGCCCTCTTATATTCCTCTGAAGGGTTTAACGGAGACCTCAAACTCGGAGGCCGGCGAGGGGCTCCTTGGATCTCCGTTGCCCCCTGCGGCACCCCGTTTACCCTTAACTCCGTGCCACTATGTGGCCCTCTGCCGGACCCCGGCTTAAACGGTCCACTCGGGAAGGGAAGACCTGGCAAAGTCTACTCGTTTCCCCGGGAGCATAACCGGCTTTGTCCACTCGGGAAGGGAAGACCTTGTTAAAGAAGTCCACTCGACGCACCCGGCCGGGAATACACTCGACGCACCCATAAGGTCGAGTGGACCGTTCAAGGGTGGGTAAAGAGGTGGTGGGGGATTACTCTTTGTTTGGGGGCCCCGACTGAAAGGGGATTAAACCGTGCTAGCCTGGCAGGGGTTTAGAAGACACTCGGCCGGTTTACCGAGGTATGTGCCTTGACCGAGCGCAGGGGAAGAGGTTAAGGGAAAGCAGCCTACTCAGAGGTGCAGAAGGGTGTTCTCCGAGCGCAGGGGAAGAGTTTAAGGAAGAGGGAAGACACTCTTTCACTAAGGAAACCTGTAAAAGCCTCAAAAGTCGGGATCCAAGTTGCCCCACTCTCCCTCCTTCCCGTACTTCAGAGGAATATAAGAGGGCTGTTGGGAATACCGGCCGTTTTTTCAAGAGACCTTCCTTCCTTCCTTCCTTCCTTCCTTCCTTCCTTCTAAAAGGAAGTCCCGTTTTGCCTACCCCCAAACGACCGACGAGTAATCCCCACACCCAGCCAAGCCCAGCCAGCTTACCCCCAGCCCACCCCGCTCAGGGGTCCACTTAACCTCTTCCCCTGCGCTCGGTAAAGGCACATACCTCGCTGCGCTCGGGAAAGGCACATACCGTTTAAGGGTTCTTCCCTTCCCTTCCCTTCCCTTCCCTTCCCTGGAACTTCCCCTCCCTTCCCTGGAACTTCCCCTCCCTTCCCTGGAACTTCCCTTCCTGAGTGTCCGGACCGCTAGACTCCCTCGGGAATACCAACAAAGGTATGTGCCTTGACCGAGCGCAGCGAGGTTAAGGAATGGAAGGGGAGAGGGAGAGGGACCCTCATTCCCTTTATCTTCGGTCCACTTCTACCAGCCCAGCCAGTTTTGGGATAAAGAGGTACGGGGCCCGCCCGGGATAAATTGCCAACGAGAGCCTACTCTGTTTGGTCCACTTTCAAAGTGGAGTTGGCGATTTCCCGGCATCCTACGGAAACAACCTCAATTGCCAACCTACCGGGGGGGGCCACTCTCGAAGTGGAGTCCCCCCGCGCCCCAACTTAGTAGGCCTGCCTTTACTCTTCCCAAACGTCGACGGACCGCTTCGTAACTAGCGATCAGAGCCTCTATTGAATAATAGAGGTAATTCTACATATTACTTTCCGTCGTTAGAGCGTCTTTCTTTTCCAGTTCATGGCCCAACAGGGAGGGGAGGCCTCTTCCCCATGGTCGTGATGCTAATATTTCTTTTCGTGCTACCAAGCGAGCGGCAGGAAAAGGCGCAAGTAAATAGAAAAGGCTCCCTGTTGCTTCTAAAGGCTGTCCCCCCTCGGCCGGATGTTGTTTGTCTAGCCGCCTACTACGAGGACTCCGTATCCCTACCTTGTATTCATCCTCGGGGGTCCCGTGGTTCCGTATTATTGCCACCGCGTAAGTTTTCTGGTCTCTTTTAGACAGTATTTAGACTCTCTGTTAGTTTAGTGGATAAGATGGCTGCGCTTCAGCTCCCTCCAAACTGGGACAGGAGTGTCCGGCAAGCTCGTTCTGATCTTGAACGCAGTACATTGGAATCCCGATGCACTACTACGAACGCTACCGCGAACCGCTTGCGGTAAGGCACCCCCCTGTGCCAACTCCGGCGTGTCGGCTTAGTTATCCTCATCAAGCCACCTACTGTCTAGCTCTTCCCCCGGACACCTCTGGTTTGAGGGAAAGTAGCTGATAAAGCCTGCGCAAAGCGCTTTATGCTCCACCCTCTCATGCCCTACCCAATGCTTTTCCACGTATTCTTCCCAACGGGAAGGGCTGCTGCTGCTTTAGTGCGTGCGTGTATGAGGTTGCCTGGCAAATACAGTTGTCGGGATCCAAGGACCAAGAAGGTTTGTGTGAACTTCTGCTTCGCACAGGGGAAGAAGTGAAGGTGTGAACAAAAAGAACCAAAAGCGCCAAAAGAGCTTGCTTTCTGAGCGCAGCGGTGAAGGGGAAGCAAAAGTTGGTTGCTTGCGTGCGAAGGTTCCAACTAACTTGTGTGAACCTACCGTGCAAGCAAAAAAGAGTGCGGTTGGTGCAGGTGAACTTTTTGGGCAAAGTTGCTTGCGAAGGTTCTAATTAGCTTCAGGTCCCACTCTCCCGACTTTAAAGGTCCCTCCGTGCAAGCCTGCCTTTGTAAGCGAAACAACCTGGCAAGGGGCACGGCAAAAGTTAGTTTCCTTCGTGCCACTGTTTAAGGCAAGAATGAGGGAAGGAGGGATAGTGGTTCAAAGTTCGGTAGCTGCGCTCAGAAAGCAAGCTCTTTTGGCAAAAGCGTGCGTGTTGGAAATCCGTCCGGTGTTCTTCGCTGCGAAAACTTCTGCTTTCTTTTGGAAATCCTTGGATCCCGACTTGCCACACTTGCCACACTTTTATCACGTTCACAAAGGATTTCCAAAAGCGCTTGCTTTCTGAGCGCAGCTACCGTGCCAGGTAGGCACGGATCCCCTTCGAAACAACCTGGCACGGCCACTTCTTGGGGGAAGGGAAGGCCCTGGAACCAAAGGTAGGCACGGCAGAAGTTTGCCACAAACTTTTGCACTTTTAAAGGATTTTAACGGGCCTTTTATTCGTGCAAGATCTTCTGCTTCGCTGCGCTCAGAAAGCAAGCGCTTTTGGTTCTTTTTGTAGGAAATCTGTCCTAAAAAAAGTGTGGCACTCATTCAGTTTTCGAATGAGTGCCACCCGTGTGGCAAGAAACAACCTTTTCGGCCACGAAAACTGTGTAAAAGGTTGTTTGTGGCAAACTTCTGCCGTGCCTACCTTTGTCATTTCGAATGAGTGAACTTTTTGGTTCCAAGGTGTGCCTGGGGATCCGTGCCTACCTTTGTAAGCGTGTTAAAGTGTGGCGGGATCCAAGGATTTCCAAAAGCAGAAGCAGAAGTTTTCGCAGGGGTTTCCCCACAAACAACCTGAAGAGGGATATAAGAGGGTGGCAGGAGTTAGTTCTTCTGCACACTTTACAAAGTGTGGTGTTCTTGACGGATTTCCAAGAGTTCTGAGCGCAGCGGTGAAGGGGAAGCAAGAGTTGCTTGCGTGCGAAGGTTCTTTTGTCCCACTCTCCCTCCTTCCCTCATTCTTTAAAAGTGGCCAAAAGGGAAACGCAGAAGTTTTTTGTTGCTTGCTTGCAGAAGGTTCTTTCCCCTCCCCTCCCCCGTGCCAGCCTACCTTTGTAACTTTTTGGGCCGGGCCGGGCCGTGCCAGGTTGTTTCGGCACGGATAGCAACTTCTGACGGCCAACCTCATTCCCGCAAAAGTGCCTGGGGGTTCGTGCCACTTCTTAAAGTGGCCAAACAAACTCATTCTTCTAAGATTTGCCTGGCAAAGTAGGGATCCAAGTTGTCCCACTCTCCCTCCTTCGTGCCTTAAACAGTTGTGCCGGAGGGCAAACGGAGTTACGAGTGGGACAACTTGGATCTCACGACAACTGTTTTGCGGCACTGCCAGCTATTCGTGCAACTTTAAAGATTATCAGTCGGGAGAGTGGGACACCTTGGATCCCTACTTTTAAAGCGATTGAATTCGTCGTGCCACTTTTAATCAAAGTGGCACTCATTCGAAGAATGAGGGCCAATTTGATTAAAAGTGGCACTCATTCGAAGAATGAGGGCCAATGAGGGCCGGCAACATTCGTGCCACTACGAATGAGTGCCACAAGGTAGGCACGAATAGCAACAAACAACCTTTTCCCCTGCGCACGAGAAGGTTGTTTCGCTTACAAAGGACCAAGAACTTTGGGGCAAAAGTTTGCGTGAACTTTTGCTTCGCGCAGCAGAAGTTTCAACCAACCAAACACACTTCTGCCTGCAAAAAAAATCTCTTGTTGGACCAAGAAATCAGGTATGTGCCTTTACCGAGCGCAGGGGTTCTCCCCTCCCCTCCCCTCCCCTCCGAGGCAAAAGGTTGGGTTGCTTACCTTTACCGAGCGTAGCGAGGAACTTTGGAAGTGCAGAAGTCCCGAGCGCAGGCCCTTTTCCCCACAAACAACCAACCTTCAGAGTAATATAAGAGGGAGGTTCAGGTATGTGCCTTTACCGAGCGTAGCGAGGCAAAAGGTTGGGTTGGGTTGCTTACCTTTACCGAGCGTAGCGAGGTGAAGGGAAGTGCAGAAGTCCCGAGCGCAGGGCCTTTTCCCCACAAACAACCAACCTTCAGAGTAATATAAGAGGGAGGTTCAGGGTTGTTTGTGCGCAGCGGGAACAACCCTTCTGGTTGCTTCGCGCAGCTACGCAGAAGTTCACACCTTACCTTCTGCGGATTTCCAAAAGTGCCGTTCTGAGCGCAGCGAAGCAAGAGTTGTGTTGTGTTCTTGACGGATTTCCTGCCTGCAAAAAAGAGTGCCGGTTTCGCAGCGAAGCAGAAGTTCACGGCACGGATTTAAAGCCACCAGATCCAAGGAGTGCCACTTCGGCAAGTGGCTAGCCAAGTTGCACGAATGTTGCTTTAAATCCGTGCCTACCTTTGTAAGTAAAGAATGAGGGGGTTGGTTGTTTCCGTGCAAGATCTTCTGCTTCGCTGCGAAAAACAACCCGCACTCTTTTTTTGTTCACACCTTCGCTTTTCCCCGCTGCGCTCAGAACTCTTTTTTGCTTGCACGGTAGGTTCACACCTTCGCTTTTCCCCGCTGCGAAACCGGCACTCTTTTTTTGTAGGAAATCTGTCCTAAAAGTAAACTTTTCGGCCACGGGAAGGGCCCCAAAGGTAGGCTGGCACGGGGGAGGGGAGGGGAAAGAACCTTCTGCAAGCAAGCAACAAAAAACCTTCGGCCGTGCCAGGTTGTTTCGAAAACTGAATGAGTGCAGAAGGTTGGTTGTTTGTTGCCACTTTTAAAGTGGCACTCATTCTTGCCCGGCACGGAACCAGGACAGATTTCCTACAAAAAAAGAGTGCCGGTTTCGCAGCGGGAGGTAGCAGGCATGTGCAGAAGTTCTCCGAGCGCAGGGGTAACTTCTGCGAGAACTTCTGCGGGGTTCCCCTTTTTTGGCAGGGCAGCAACCCGAACTTCTGTCCAACTTTTTTTTGGACCGGTTAGGGTAATGCGCAGCGGAGCAGAAGTCTCCTTTCGGTCCGGTCCAAAAAGTGTGCGGTTGCGTTGCAACCGCAGAGCTTTTTTTTGGACCAGAAAGGTTGTTGCAGGCAGAAGTTTGGAACTTCTGGTTTGAAACTTCTGCCAAAATCTCGCAGCGGGAAAAGAACTTCTGCCAACGTTAGCAGGTATGTGCAGAAGGTTGTTTGTTTTCCGAGCGCAGGGGAAGCCCGCGGGAAAAGGTTGTTTGGAAGTTCTTGACCGAGCCAGGAGTTGGGGCTGCGAGAACACCCCACCCTTCTGCCAACGCAGAAGGGTTGGGTTAAAAGTTGGAAGTTCTTGACCGAGCACCGCGAGAACTTCCAACAACCCTTCTGCGGGGCTGGCTTGAAGGGCTGGCTGCAACACCGCAACCTTTTGCGGCAGAAGTTGCTAGCTTTTTTTTGGACCAAGAAAGTTCAAAACAAAAGAATCTTCGCGCAGCGAAGCAGAAGATCTTGCACGAATCAACAACCTTTCAGGCCAACACCTCTCATTGGCCAAACAAACTCATTCTTCGAAACAACAACCCGCAGAAGTTAGTTCTTTTAACCAAAAAGGTTGCGCTGCTTTCATCCGTGCCTACCTGGCACGGTAGCTGCGCTCAGAACTTTTGGTTTCTTTGTAAGCGAAACAACCGGCAACTTTTTGGCTTGGCAAAAAGTTCGGCAGGGCAGAACTGTTTGGGCAAAACAGTTGTGGGACAACTTGGATCCCGACTCTTGAGGAAGGAGGGATCCAAGGACCCACTCTCCCGACTGGGGGAGGACACCCGGTAGTGCCACTTCGTGATAAAAGTGGTGGCCAAGAGGTTGTTTCGGAGTGGCACGTGCCGTTGTCGGGATCCAATACCCACGACTTGGATCCCCGTTGCAACAAACAACTGAACCCAACTTCTGCGGGTTGTTGTTTCGGAGAACCGCACGAATGGATCCGAGTTGTCGGGATCCAAGGACCAAGAAGGGAACTTCTGCTTCGCGTAGAACTTCTGCTTGTTGGACCAAGAAGCTTGCGCGGGCGGGTTTACCGGACCGGTTGGTTGGCTGGTTCTTCGCGTAGAAACTTCTGCTTTAAAGGTTGGCAGTTGGGGAAGACCTCCAGAAGGTTGTTTGGTTGGCAGAAGGTTGCCGGTTCTTCGCGCAGGGGAAGGGGAAGAGTTCTTGTTGGCCTTCGTGTTGAATCTGAGCGCAGGGGAAGAAGTGAAGGTGTGCAGAAGGTTGGTTGTTTGAAAGAGACTTCTGCGCAGCTTTCCCTTCCCCCGTGCGAAGAAGGGGAAGCAGAAGTTTTCCGAGCGCAGGGGTTCTCCCCTCCCCTCCCCTCCCCTCCGGGAAGAGCAGAAGTTATTTTCCCCTGCAAGAAAAGAAGGGGAAGACCTACAAAAAAGCTATCTTCGCGCAGCTACCGTTCTTCTTGGACCTCCATCTTCGCGCAGCGGGGTAACTTCTGAACTTCTTTTTGGACCTCCAAAAAGCAAGCAGAAGTCTCTTCTGAGCGCAGCGGGGACTTACTTGTTGGCGTGCGAAGGTTCTTTTGTCCCACTCTCCCTCCTTCCTGGCAAAGTCGGGATCCAAGGTGTCCCACTCTCCCTCCTTCCCCTTCTGCACTCATTCGGAGTGGCACGAATTAAATCGCGTTTGAAAGTAGGGATCCAAGTTGTCCCACTCTCCCGACTTCAAACCTTTTAAAGTCGCACTCATTGGGTCATTTTTATTGCCACAAACGCAGCAACCGCACTACCGCCAGGCCCGGGCTGGGCTGGGCGTGCGTGCTGCTTTCGGGAAGAGATACGCCACCTCGGGATGCTTTACTCCTAACCACAGGCCTTACCTTTACCGAGCGCAGGGGAAGAGGTGAAGGGAAGTGCCTTTACCGAGCGCAGCGAGGTGAAGGGTTGGTTGGTTCCAATACGGAGCTTAACCTGAGTCTCGGTCAAGAACGGCGGGCGATCTACGTTTCACACGGCGCACGATTCCATGGATTGTTTCATTTGAGATCGTGATGGAGGACATAGCTTACGATCATCGGCTTTAATCATGCCACTAGGCATCTGATTAGGGCATTGCACAATGATTCGAATACTTTGTCGCATCTCTTCGATACGGATGCAATAACGATCATAGCAATCTCCTCTGGTACCTACTGGTACGTCGGAATCCGATTGGTCATAAACATCGTAAGGTGCTGCTTTTCGCGAATCCCAGCATACTCCTGGTTGGGATAGGTAGGCCCTTTCGTCGGGCTTCCCCCACCCCCCCCCGATAACTGTACATGAAAGTTACCCTTCATACGGCTCAAATGCATTCTCAGATGCCCGCCCCTGTATAACGCGTCCGCAGGCGCTTGAGGATGGATGAAGGGTATTGGCTCATGCGCAAACGTACCTTTTACAGAAAGAATTGAAGATTGATTGGCGGTTGGAATGTATAAAGCCACTTGCTGTGTGACCCGGCGGAAACAACCATGACCGATAGAGTCAAAACACGCGCGCTACATTCGTTACGAAAGGGATGTAGTTCCGACAGGTTGGGGGCCTATGCGCCGGCCGGGACTAGTGACTGGCGGAGTCTGTAGTACTTTGCAACCGGTTCTCCATACTCACTCTTGTACCATCACGATTTTCGGGCGGTTTAAAAGTTTGCCTTGGGTGGTTAAGAAGCGCGGAGCGCTCCGGGATGAAGGGGGCCCCCTTTGTTGGGGGGTACCCCCTACCCAAAGGGGGCCCCCACCCCTTCCCCCAAGTACCCGAAGGGACCCAAAAGTAAGGCCCCAAGCTCCTACCCGGGTACCCCACCCCTTTTCCGGGGCCGGGGTACCCCCCCCGGTCCCCGAGCCCCACCAAGTACCCGGGACCCTAAGTGATGCGCTACGCGCCGCCAATTAAACTCCGTGCTGCTGCTGCCTCAAGTCTGCGGGTATGAGGGCCAATGAGTTTGTTTGGCCACGAAAACTGTGGCACGAAGCCACCGGATCCAAGGAGTGCCACAGTTTTCGAAACAACAACCCTTTTCGGCCACGAAATTACAAAGGTAGGCTTGCACGGATAACCCAACAACCAACCTTCTGCCGAAAAGTTTCGTAGTGGCACGAAGAACCGGTAACTTTTATGGCCAAAGTTTTCATTCGTGCCACAAACTGTAGGCAAGGAGGGAGAGTGGGACACCTTGGATCCCGACGAATTGGCTGGCTGCTTTTTGGCACTCATTCATAGTGGCACTACTTTAAGCCAATGAGTGCCACGAAGAATGAGGGAAGGAGGGAGAGTGGTTCCTTGGATCCCGACTTGCCACACAAGGTAGGCTTGCTTGCACGGATCCCCGAGTTTTAAATCCGTGCCCCCCGTGTGGTCGGGAACTCTCCCTGCCACCTCTTCCCCTGCGCTCGGTAAAGAACTTCTGCCTCCGTTTAGCCCTCATTGGCACTCATTAACAACAGTTTGCACGAATATTAGGCACTTCGTGATAAAAGTGCTTGCCTGGGATCGCCTACCTTTGTAATTTCGTGGCCCTCATTCTACGAAACTTTTCGGCAGAAGGTTAGTTGTTGGGGTTGCAACGGAGGCAGAAGTTCTTTACCGAGCGCAGGGGAAGAGAACTTCTGCCAACGCAGAAGTTGGAAGTTCTTGACCGAGCCCCGCGAGGTTAAGGGAGAGTGGGTCCTTGGATCCCGACAACTGTTTAAGGCACATTCGTGCGGTTCTCCGAAACAACCTGGCAAGGCAACGGCCGCCCAAAAAGAGGGTAGGCTGGCACGAGGGCAAACAAACAGCCTTCTGCCGAGCTTCTGCCGAAGTGGCACGAATAACAACCTTCTGCGCAAGCCCTCAGACCCACATCCGTGCCTACCTGCGAAACTTTTCGTGCAGAAGGGTTGTTGAAAGTTGGGTTTGTTGCTGCGTTTGCCCCCAAAGCAGTTATCCGTGCCTACCTTTGTAAGCGTGATAAAAGTGGCACCGCACCTTTCGTGCCACTTCGGATTTTAACGGGCCAATGAGTTTGTTTGGCCACAAATAAGGTAGGCACGGGGGAAAGCCACCAGATCCAAGGAGTGCCACTTCGGCAAGCAATAAACTTTTCGGCAGAAGTTTTTTGTTGCTTGCTTGCAGAAGGTTCTTTCCCCCGTGCCAGCCTACCTTTGTGAACGTGTGACAAGAGGGAACTCTTTTGCGTGCGCTGTTTGTGCCACTTCAATTAAAAGTGCAAAAGTGGGCGGTTGTTTGTTTCCGTGCCTACCTTTGGTTCCAGGGCCCCGTGGCACACCTTGGATCCAACTTTCAACAACCCTTCTGCCGTGCCAGGTTGTTTCGAAAAAAGTCTGTTTGTTGCTATCCGTGCCTACCTTTGTAAGTAATGGCAAGAATGAGTGCAAAAGTTTGTGGCAGTAATCCGTGCCTTCGCTTCGCTGCGTAGGAGAACCAACCCGCACTCTTTTTTGCACGGGGGAGGGGAAAGGTTCACACCTTCGCTTCGCTGCGCAGAAGAACCAACCCGCACTCTTTTTTTCGGATTTCCTTTGATCCGAAGAAGTTGCCGTGCCTGAACTTATTCCCCTGCGCGAAGATTCAACACGCAAGCAAACCGCCAACCCTTCTTGGTCCTTTGTAACTTCGAAACAACCTTAAACTTCTTACGGCAGAAGGGTTGTTGAAAGTTGGATCCAAGGTGTGCCACGGGGCCCTGGAACCAAAGTTAGGCACGGAAACAACCGCAGCCACAGTCTTCGAAACAACAACCCTTTTCGGCCACTTCTTGGGTTGGGGGAAGGCCCTTCCCCAAAGGAACAAAAGCTCTGAGCGCAGCTACCGTGCCCGGACGGATCTCAAAAGAGAGTTCTGAGCGCAGCGACCGTGCCAGGTAGGCACGGGGGTTGCAGGGGAAAGAACCTTCTGCAAGCAAGCAAACTTCTGCACGCACGAAAAGTATCGCAAAGGACCAAGAAATCAGGTATGTGCCTTCTGCCGAGAAGTTTCGAAGTTACAAAGGGAGGCTGGCACGGATAGCAACCTTCTGGCCCCCCCCGAATTCGAAGGGTGTTTTTGCACGAATCCCCAGTTTGAAAGTTATGGGCTTGGCCGGCAGTAAACCCCTACGATGGTTCCCACGGCAACCCAGCCAACCCAGGGTCTTCCCTTCCCTTCAAACCCCGGGGAATACCCTTCCCTTGCATTGGCTTTTATCGATCTGTGGTGAAAGCCACCACCTTTTACCCGAGTGGGCCATCTTTCGTCGGTGCGGGTCACGTACCTCTATCCGAGCCATGTAAGCGCTCGGCCTTTGCTGCTTTTTGGGTTTTCCTCTACCCACATCTCGGTGCTGCCCTTACGGACGCACCTCCATATGGATAAATATGGGCTTACCATGTTCCATTAATAGCACCTAACCTATGCCGATTTCGGCGGACTGTGCTCTACCCCGGTGAACTCATGCGGTTTCGACGTGCCCAGAGGCCAGAGGCGAATCCGTTCACAGCCCGTCAGACTGAAGTCGAAGGTGGCCCGCCCCGGTCACATGTTTAACTGGGCTTATACACATTTGCTTATGCTGTCTCCCTCTCAGCTCACCCTAGCCCCCATCTCAAGGTACGTTGTCCCCAAGGCTTCACACCAAGCCTTTACAGTCAAAGCGTGCTTTGGTAGGGTCAGACAGAAACGTTGCCCGATGGGAACTTCCCCCATATTGCTATCAAGGTCTTCATGTCGCACAACCTCTTAACATTACACCACTGAATCCCCGATCCAGAGCTTGCTCTGCAGTTACAGTACCAATATCTACTAATCGTTGTTTCCAAATACGGTTGTTGGTTAACATTTCTTCCAATTCGTCAATACGAGAGGCAAATTGTTGTGTGAATGAAAAGATATCTTGACTTAAGCCTAAAGGCATATCTTGCGCCACTCCACCTGGTCGTATATAACTGGCATGCATCCTGGCTCCCGATACTCTTTCATGGAATTCCAAAAGTTTTTCCCGCTCTTCAAAGGCCCACAGGAACGGAGTCAATGCTCCCACATCCATAGCATAAGTAGTTAAAGCAAGTAAATGATTTGGAATTCGAGTTATTTCACGAAATAAAACTCGTATATACTGAGCCCGTAATGGTACCTCACGATTACAAAGTCTCTCTACAGCTAGGGAATAGGCGTGTTCTTAGGCCATCATAGAAACATGGGTAGGGTTAAAAGTTCCTTGATGCCAGTTGCTGCTGTGTTGTACACGTTAACTCGCATCACATACACAAGTGCTCTCCGAACCGTGCGGGATGGTCACCCATCACACGGCTCTCCAACTCGAGCTTGGGTTTTTTGGATCGATCCGGGCGGCGCAGCGTCACCATGGTTTAGCTTCCGCCCTTGGACTTCCATCCATGAGCATCTGGGGGGCCTTCCCTCGGGGCTAGAGCCTTCGTTCGTAAAGCCAACGAAGCGAACGTGGGTCGAAGCTTTGGGTGTTTGGGCGGGCGCCCAAGTGGAGGGGATCCAAGGGCTGGGCGGTAGAGGGTACTTTTTAAATAAAGTCCACTCTCGGGGCGGGTAGCAGTTGGTGGGGACTTTTTTAAAACGGTCTTCCCGAGTGGATGGCAGGTAGAGGGTCTTCCCTCTTATATTACTCTGAAGTACGGGAGTGCCGGGGTTCATCCCCGGCCCGGCTAGCACGGGTTGACCGGCAAAGAGGCTCGGTCGGGATCCAAGTTGTTGCCTCAAAGGTATTTGGGATCCAAGGATCTGAGGGCCTGCCAAGCTATGAGTGCCAATGAAACTTACCGGGCCAATGAGTGCCACTTCTTGGGTTGGGGGAAGGTCCTTCCCCAAAGGTGTGAACAAAAGAATCTGAGCGCAGAAACCAACTTGAGACTTGCAACCCAAACAACAAACCTTCTGCCTGCGGTTGTTGGACAAGAGAGTTTATTCGCGTAGCGAAGTTCTTGTTGGACTTAGCTGAAAGGTTGTAAGAAACTTCTGCTTCGCGCAGAAACCAACTTGAAACTTGCAACCCAAACAACAAACAACCCTTCTGCCTGCTTAAAAGTTGGACCTGAAAGGGTTGCAGGCAGGCAGGCTGGCAGAGACTTCTGCTTCGCGCAGAAACCAAGACCTCCCCCCTTCTGCAAAGCAAAAAAAATATCTTGAAAGTTGGGGTGTTGGTTGCAGAAGAACTTCTGCACACGAAACTTCTGCTTGCTTTTTTTGGGACGGGACGCAGCAGATGCTTCGCGCAGCGAAGAACTTCTGCTCCCAAAAGCAGAAGTCTCTTCGCGCAGGGGTTCTCCCCTCCCCTCCCCTCCCCTCCCCTCCCCTCCGGGGTTTGCAGAAGTGTGTTTCAACCAACTTTCCTTCTGCACACTTTTTGGAACTCAACTCCGGGAATAGCTTCGCGCAGCGGGGAAAAGCAAGCAAGCAAGCTCGGGGGAGGGGAAGAGATCCGAAAAAGATTAATTACAGAAGTTTGTTTGTTTTCGCAGCTACCGACTTCTGCTTTGAACCAAAAGCGCCAAAAAAAAGTTATGAGCGCAGCTTTCCCTTCCCCCGTGCGGGAAGGAGAACCGTTTGACGGATCTCCAAAAGCGCCAAAAGGCGCAGCTACCGTGCCAGGACGGATCTCCGGCTAAAGTTCTGAGCGCAGCTTTCCCCCGTGCCAGGCACGGCACGGATTTATGGCAATTCGTGCCTTCGCTTCGCTGCGCTCAGCAAAGACCTGAGTGCCACTTTTAATTGAAGTGGCACAAACAGTTTGCCGCAAAAAAGTTCCCACAGTCTTCGAAACTTTTCGTGCAGAAGGTTGTTGGTTGCAGAAGGTTGTTCCAAGGACTTCCAAAAAGAAAGTAGCAGAAGTTTTCGCAGCGAAGCAGAAGTCTCTTCTGCTTCCAAAAAGAAAGTAGCAGAAGTTTTCGCAGCGAAGTGGAGGACTTCCAAAAAGAAAGTAGCAGAAGTTTTCGCAGAAACTAACTTTCAACTTTTAACCCTTCTGCACACTTTTTGTTTGGACCTCCAAAAAAATGCGCAGAAATTAACTTTCAACTTTTAACCCTTCTGCACGGCACGGTTTGGACCTCCAAAAAAAGTAGCAGAAGTTTTCGCAGCGAAGAAACACACTTCTGCCTGCGGGTTGGCGGGGGTTGTTCTGAGCGCAGCGAATAAACTTCTGCTTCGCTGCGAAAACTTCTGCTACTTTGGTCCTTTGTAATTTCGAAACTTCTCGGCCACGGTTGGGGGAAGGCCCTTCCCCAAAGGTAGGCACGGATCCCCGAGTTTTAAATCCGTGCCTACCTTATTCGTGGCCGTTTCATTGGCACTCATTAACAACAGTTTGCACGAATCCCCAGGCACTTCTCTTTTATTTTAGAAGTGTCCCGGCCAACTTCTGCACGAAAAGGCAGGTAGGCACGGATTTAAGTTGCCGGCGGTAGTGCCCTGCCAGGCAGTTTGTGGCCGAGAAGCCGCCCGCCCTTGGATCTCCTAGCTTTCCAGAGTGAGTGTCTTCCCCGGTTTCATCCCCGGCCCGGCTAGCACGGACCGAGTGGATCCTAACGGAATGCCCCTCGGTAAACCCGCCCCGGGGGAAGCCTGCCAGGCACGTGGTAAGAAGGAATGTCCCCGGGGGAACCGTGCCGGGCCTTCGCTTCGCTGCGAAACCGGCAGAAGTTCTTTCTTTTTGGGTTTAACCTTAATTAAAGAGTGTATTCCCCCTCTTCCCTCTTATATTCCTCTGAGTACGGGAGGTTTCAGACCGACCCTCGGTCAACCGCTTCCCCGAGAACGAGACCCGCGCGCGCTTAAAGTTGATTTCTACCTGCCATCCACGAATCCTCTCTTGTCCACTCTTAGCACCCGGGCCGCCCAGAACTCTTCGTGCCACTACGAATGAGTGCCACTACTTTACTTTACTTGCCAGGGGATTCGGTGGTTTATGCGCCTGCCAGCGAACACCCACCACATAGGCGACGATCCAAATCTTCAATGGCTGGCTTCCTCTTCCCCGCTGTGGTCGTACATTCTGGCTCAATCTCCGGGGGGCGCAGCATTGGGGAGTTCTGACTAGCTATTATCTCCGCCGCACTGCTCAAGTGTGCGCCATCGGTCCTTAGCCGATTCAGGCCCCTTCCCTCTGCTCAGCACTCTCTGTTTACACGGTTGGTTCCCAGAGCCCCGGGGGTACTACGAGCCCTCTGTCCCACACTTCTATCATCCATCCGTTTTCAGTGTGGTTCACCGGTTCCACCGAATGCTCCTATCTCTCGGCCTGCCGCTAAGCCGGCCGGCAAAGATCGTGTGAGTGTGCAGTTATGCTTTAGATGTTTGCTATATCATATTTACCAGTTTACTCTTTTATACCCGGTTGGTGCATCCGCTCTAGATCTTCGACACACGAGTAAAGACGCGGGGGAAGGGCCTGCCGCCCAACACCACCTCTTCTAAACCCCGTGTGAAAGTCCGGCTGATCATTCCGCTGGCATCTCGCATTCACGAAAAAAAAGTTCAACTGCTTTCCACCCAGGGATGTAGTTGGAGATACGCCAAGCCAAGGGCTATGGAAGTATCCCCTTTTACGACATGCTTTTGTCGTCGCCATCTCTATATGTCGATTAGTAATATCTGCTTTGCTGTGGGTCTCTGCAGCACCTCCAAGGAGGACGGACGGACTTCATTCAGTGACTTTGCGGTCGCCCTCTAAACGATCGGAATAGGGTAAAGCTTGAATATACGTTTTATACTCGATCAATTTTTCCGTGCCTCTAGTTGGGTAGGCGCCGGCTTTCGTCGGCCAGACCCCCCTAAGAACCGTACGTGCAAGTCTCCCCGCATACGGCTCACGCCATTTATCACAGGCCCACAGCCAGCCTTCATTCCGCTGGTGAAATGTATACTGTTCGGTAGCTTGGAAATGCGAATACGTAGAATCGAGACTGCTGCCCCTTCTTGCCACTTTATTACAGGGTCATAAGGGGAGGGATACTTTAGAAAACCCCCCTGCGTGGATAAAGGGAAGCCCTAAAAAGTAGGCAGCGCTGTCTGTCGTACCGCCACCTGTGGCCTCGGGCACAACCCCAATGAGTGCCTTTTCGTCGTGCCACAGTTTTCGGATGAGTGCCTTTTATCCGGCAACCCAAAAAGAACTTTCTTTTTTGCCTTCCCAAAGAACGGCCAGAAGTTACCCTTCCCCGGAGAACCCCTGCGCGAAGAACCCTTCACTTCGCTGCGCTCAGAACACTTAAGAAGTTGCAAGTTGAAATCCGTCGCAGGGGAAAAAAAAGTAAGTTCTCTTCCCCGGAGAACCCCTGCGCGAAGAACCTTCTTGCCGCCCTTCTTGGCAGAAGGGTTGTTCTTCGCTGCGCGAAGATTCAACACGCAAGCAAACCGCCAACCCTTCTTGGCCCTTTGTAAGCGGATGAGTGCAACGGGCCAACCAAACTTCTGCCCAAAAAGAACTCAACAACTTAAGTTGTTGCCTTCCCGCACGGGGGAAAGCTGCGCTCAGAATAAACTTCTGCCTGCAGAAGTTTGTGGCCATAAGTTATTTTCCCCGCTGCTTTCGCAGCCGCACTCTTTTTTTGAAATCCGTCGCAGGGGAAGAGAAGAGAACTTTCCCCTGCGACGGATTTCAACTTGCAACTTCTTAAGAGTGCGGGTTGGGTTGTTTTTCGCAGCTACCGTGCCGGCCAAAAAGTAAGTTCTTTTTGGGCAAAAGTTTGGTTGGCCAAGTTGCCGTGCCTTCACTTCGCTGCGCTCAGAACTCTTAAGAAGTTGCAAGTTGAAATCCGTACTTTGTAAGCGAAACAACCTTAAAGGTTTGCCACGGTTGGGGGAAGGCCCTTCCCCTCCCCTCCCCAAAGGTGTGAACAAAAGAATCTGAGCGCAGCGAAGAACTTCTGGTTCTAACTTTCTTTAAGGTGTGCAGAAGGGTTGCAAAAGGTTGGTTGTTGGTTGTTTGAATCTGAGCGCAGAAACTTCTGCTTTCTAGACCTGGTTGGTTGCAGAAGAGACTTCTGCTTCGCGCAGCAAGTTCTTACCGGAACTCCAAAAGGTTGGTTGCAGAAGAAACTTCGGCTTCGCGCAGAAGTTTCTTCTGCACACTTTAAAGAAAGTTGGATCTCCAAAAGGATCAAGAAGGTTCTTCGCGCAGAAACTTCTGCTTGTTGGACCTGAAAGGGTTGCAGGCAGGCAGGCTGGCAGAGACTTCTGCTTCGCGCAGAAACCAAGACCTCCCCCCTTCTGCAAAGCAAAAAAAATATCTTGAAAGTTGGGGTGTTGGTTGCAGAAGAACTTCTGCACACGAAACTTCTGCTTGCTTTTTTTGGGACGGGACGCAGCAGATGCTTCGCGCAGCGAAGAACTTCTGCTCCCAAAA